TTGGCGAAATTGGCTAAAGAAAGGCGTTGAGAAAGGGCAGATGGGTAGAACCTTTCAACGAGATAGTGCTTTTTCAACTCTCTCAAAATGGAATCTATTCCAAACATATATGCCGTGGTTCTTTACTTCGACAGGGTACAAATATCTAAATTGGATATTTTTAGATGCTTTTTCAGACCTATTGCCGATGCTAAGTAGCAGTCACAAATTTGTATCCAATTTTCATTATATTATGCACAGATCAGGATGGCGAATTCTTAAGCTAAAATGGCGAGCTCTTAAGCTAAAATTGTGGGGATTGTGGGCACCGATAAGTGAGATTTCAAGTGATATTTCGTGGAAGTGTTTCCGTAGGCTTCTTCGGGTCGAAGAAATGATTCATCGAAATAATGAGTCACCGTTGATATCGACACATCTGAGCTCGCCAAATGTTCGGGAGTTCCTCTATTCAAGCCTTTTACTTCTTCTTCTTGCTGGATGTCTCGTTCAGGTACTTCTTTTCTCTGTTTCCCTAGACTCTAGTGAGTTACAGACAGAGTTCGAGAGGATAAAATCTTTGACGATTCCATCATACACGATTGAGGTGTACAAACTTGTGTACGGGTATCCTAAACCTGAACCGAATTCTTTCTGGTTAAAGAATCTCTTTCTAGTTGCTCGGGAACAATTAGAAGATTTTCTAGCAGAAATACTGGGTTTTGCGCTATTTGGTGGTGGTCCCGCTTATGGGGTCAAATTTATACAGAAGATATTTTTCAATCTCATCGATCTCATAAGTATCATACCAAATCCCATCAATCGAATCACTTTTTCGAGAAATACGAGACATCTAAGTCATACAAGTAAAGAGATCTATTCATGGATAAGAAAAGGACAAAGGTTTCAGACTCATGATGAAATAGAATCCTGGATCGAGACCTGTGATTGGTTTTTGAATAAAGAGAGAGTTTACTCGTTTCATTTCTCCACCTTAAGGCCAGAAAAAGGGATTGATAAAATTCTATGGAGTCTGACTCATATTGATCATTTAGTAAAGAGTGACTATGGTTATCAAATGTTTGAACAAGCGGGAGCAATTTACTTACGATACGTAGTTGACATTCATCAAAAGGATCTAATGAATTATGAGTTCAATACATCCTGTTTAGCAGAAAGACGGATATTCCTTGCTCATTATCAGACAATCACTTATTCACAAACCTCGTGTGGGGCTAATAGTTTTCATTTCCCATCTCATGGAAAACCAAAACCCTTTTCGTTCCGCCTAGCCCTATCCCCCTCTAGGGGTATTTTAGTGATAGGTCCTATAGGAACTGGACGATCCTATTTGGTCAAATCCCTAGCGACAAACTCCTATCTTCCTTTCATTACGGTATTTCTGAACAAGCTGGATTTGAAAATAGTTATTGATGATCTCGATCCTGAGGACTATACGGAAGCGCTTGATGATGTGGATATTGATGGTATTGATGATGATAGCGATCCTGCTAAGGACTATATGGGTGCGCTTAAAGATGTGGACGATATTGATGATCGCGACTCTATTTATTCGAACTTGGACTCGGACCCGGAGCTGAGGGAGGAGTATACGGTGGATGATGAGATACTTAGGTATATCATCGGGTTGGAAATAGACCTAGCTTCTATCAACTTGCAATTCGAATTGGCAAGAACAATGTCTCCTTGCATAGTATGGATTCCAAACATTCATGATCTGTATGTGGATGAGTCGGAGTCCCTCGGTTTATTATTGAACTATCTCTCCGGGGATTGTGAAAGACGGTCCACTAGAGATATTCTTGTTATTGCTTCGACTCATATTCCCCAAAAAGTGGATCCCGCTCTAATAGCTCCGAATAAATTAAATACATGCATTAAGATACGAAGGCTTCTTATTCCACAACAACGAAAGCACGTTTTCACCCTTTCATATACTAGGGGATTCCACTTGGAAAAGAAAATGTTCCATACTAATGGATTCGGGTCCATAGCCATGGGTTACAATGCACGAGATCTTGTAGCAATTACCAATGAGGCCCTATCGATTAGTATTACACAGAAGAAATCAATTATAGACACTAATACAATTAGATTCGCTCTTCATAGACAAACTTGGGAGTTGCGAGCCCATGTAAGACCGGTTCCGGATCATGGGATCCTTTTCTATCAGATAGGAAGGGCTGTTGCACAAAATGTACTTATAAATAATTGCTGCCTTATAGATCCTATCTCTATCTATATGAAGAAGCAATCATGTTACGAAGGGGATCCTTCTTTGTACAAATGGTTCTTCGAACTTGGCACGAACATGAAGAAATTAACGATACTTCTTTATCTTTTGAGTTGTTCTGCCGGATCGATCGCTCAAGATCTTTGGTCTCTACCCGGACCCGATGAAAAAAATTGGATCACTTCTTATAGACTCGTTGAGACGGATTCTGATCTAGTTGATGGCCTATTAGAAGTAGTAGAAGGCGCTCTGGTGGGATCCTCGCTTCTT